ATACACTCGAAAAATCGTCATCTAATGAACTCGACAACCCTTGGACTTATACCAACAAAGAAAAAGGGAAAAATTTCAACAACGAGTTTCTAAATCGAATTGAAGCTCTAGACAAAGAATATATTTCTTTGAATATACTCGAAACAAGGACTCGATTGTGTAATGACGATTCTACAAAAGAATACTTATCCAAAAGGTATGATCCTTTCTTGAACGGATCATATCGCAGAACAATCTACAAAAGCCTTTCACCTTCAATCCTAAAAAAAACTTGGATAGAAAATTTCATAGCGAAATTTGGGATAAATCGGATTCATGGTATCCTTCTTCCGAATACTGATTACCAAGAATTTCAAGAGAAAATAAATGGATTTGATAAAAAACCATTATCAACAGAAATTGTTGATTTCTTAACTTTCATCAGTAAATTTGTTAGAGGATCAGAATCCACCAATGTAAAGTGGAAGGGTCTTTCTTTATTTTCAGAAGGAAAAATAGATTCCGAAAAAGGAACAAAATATTTAAAATATTTATTAACTAAAATTGTAACTGATGCTAATGGGAAAAAAAGAAGCAGAAACTCGATTAGAATAAAAGAAATCAGTAAAAAAGTCCCTCGCTGGTCATACAAATTAATCACCGATTTAGAACAACAATCCGGAGAATATCATGAAGATATACCAGTAGAGCATCAAATTCGTTCAAGAAAAGGCAAACGTGTAGTAATTTTTACTGCTACCAAGCAAAATACTGATCCTACTACTACGGATACTAATACGCCCGATCAACCAGACGAAGTGGCTTTGGTACGCTATTCACAACAATCAGACTTTCGGCGAGATATAATCAAAGGTTCTATGCGGGCTCAAAGGCGTAAAATAATTATTTCGAAATTGTTTCAAGCAAATGCGCATTCCCCTCTTTTTTTGGACAGAATAAAAAAATTCCCTCTTTTTTCTTTTGATATCTCCGGGTTGATTAAACTAATTTTTAGAAATTGGGTAGGGAAAGGGGAAGCATTCAAAATTGTAGAGTATACAGAAGAGCAAACAAAAAGAGAAGAAAAAAAAGAGAAGAACAAAAGAAAGGAGAAAGCGCGAATAGAGATAGCGGAGGCCTGGGATAGCATTCCATTGGCGCAAACACTAAGAGGTTGCATGTTACTAACTCAATCTATTTTTAGAAAATATATTCTATTACCTTCATTTATAATTGCGAAAAATATTGGACGTATATTCCTATTGCAACGTGCTGAATGGTCTGAGGATTTCGAGGAATGGAATAGAGAGATGCATATTAAATGTACCTATAACGGTGTTCCATTATCCGAAACAGAATTTCCGAAAAATTGGTTGCTAGACGGTATTCAGATAAAAATCTTATTTCCTTTCTGTCTGAAACCTTGGCACAAATTGAAACTACAATCCTCTCAGCACAAATTGAAACTACAATCCTCTCAGAAAGATCTAATGAAAAAGAAAAAAGAAAAAGATGATTTTTGTTTTTTAACAGTTTGGGGAATGGAAGCTGAACTTCCTTTTGGTTCTCCCCGAAAACGCCCTTCCTTTTTTAAACCCATTTTTAAGGAACTCGAAAAAAAAATTGGAAAATTTAAAAAGAAGGATTTTCGAGTTCTAATAGTTTTCAAAGAAAAAACAAAATTATTTCGAAACGTTTCAAAAGAACCAAAAAAATGGATTATGAAAAGTGTTATTTTTCTAAAAAGAATAATAAAAGAACTTTCAAAAGTAAATGCAATTCTATTATTTCGATTAAGAGAAGTAGAAGTATATGAATCGAGTGAAATTAAAGAAGAAAAAGATTCCCGCATCAGGAATCAGATAATGCACGAATCATTTAGTCAAATTACATCTCCGAGTTGGACAAATTCTTCATTGACAGAAAAAAAAATGAAGGATCTGACTGATAGAACAAGTACAATTCGAAATCAAATCGAAAGAATCACAAAAGAGAAAAAAACAGTAGCTCCAAGAATAAATAATCTTAGTGCTACCAAAACAAGTTGTAATGCTAAAAGATTCGAAAAATGGCAAAGATTAAAAAGAAGAAATGCTCGATTAATCCGTAAATTCCCCCTTTTTTTGAAATTTTTCATTGAAAGAATATACACAGATATATTTTTATCTAGCATTAATATTCCCAGAATGAATACAGAACTTTTTCTTGAATCAACAAAAAAAAAATCCATTTACAATAATGAAAGAAAACAAGAAAGAATTACTAAAAAAAAGAAAAATCCAATTCCGTTTATTTCGACTATAAAAAGGTCACTTGATAATATTAGTAAAACAAATTCACCTATTTTTTATGACTTATCCTACGTGTCACAAGCATATGTATTTTACAAATTATCACAAATCCAAGTTAGTAACTCGTATAAATTAAGATCTGTTCTTCAATATCAAGGAATCCCCTTTTTTCTTAAGCCTGAACTAAAGGATTCTTTTGAAACACAAGGAATGGTTCATTCGAAATTAGGGGATAAGAAAGTTCCGAGTTATGAAATGAATCAATGGAAAAACTGGTTAAGAGGACATTATCAATACGATTTATCTCAGATCATATGGTCTAGATTAATACCAGAAAAATGGCGAAATAGAGTTCATCAGCGTCGTATAGCTAAAAAAGAAAATTCAAGCAAATGGCATTCATATGAAAAAGACCAATTAATTGATTCCAAAAAACAATTTGAAGTCTATTCATTATCTAATCAAAAAGAGAATTTTCAAAAATCCTATAGATATGATCTTTTATCATATAAATTTCTTAATTATGAAAATAAAAGGGAATGCTTTTTTTATAGATCTCCGTTTCAAGGAAATAAGAACCAAGAGATTTCTTATAACACCCCTAAAGAAACCCTTTTTGATATGCTGAGGAACATCCCTATTAATAATTATTTAGGACAGGTCGATAGTCTATCTATGAAAAAAACGGCCGATAGAAAATATTTTGATTGGAAAATTATCAATTTTTATCTCAGACAAAAAGTCGATATTGAGGCCTGGATCACGATCGATACCAATAGGAATCAAAATACTCAAATTCGTACTAATAATTCTCAAATAATTCATAAAAAAGATCTTTTTTATCTTATGATTCCAGAAATCAATCCACCAAACTCCCACAAAGGATTGTTTGATTGGATGGGAATGAATGAAAAAATGCTAAACCATCCCATATCGAATCGGGAACTTTGGTTCTTCCCAGAATTTGTGTTACTTTATAATGCATATAAAAAGAAACCTTGGTTTATACCAAGCAAATTACTTCTTTTAAATTTGAATAGAAATGAAAATAGTAGTGAAACTAAAAAGATCAATGAAAAGGAGAAAGGACGTTTTTTGATAGCATCGAATAAAAAGCATCGAAATCAAGACGAAAAAGAACACACAAGCCAAGGAGATCTTGGATCCGTTCTCTCACAACAAAAAGATATTGAAGAAAATTCTGCAAGATCAGACATGAAAAAAGGGAAAAAGAAAAAACAATACAAAAGCACCACAGAAGCAGAACTAGATCTCTTCCTGAAACGTTATTTGCTTTTTCAATTGAGATGGGCCCAGACTTTGAATCAAAGAATGATCGATAATATCAAGATATATTGTCTCCTGCTTAGACTGAGAGATCCAAGAAAAATTACTCTATCCTCGATTTACAAGAGAGAAATTTGTTTGGATATAATGCTGATTAAGAAGAATTTACCTCTTACAGAATTGATGAAAAGGGGAGTATTGATTATAGAACCCATTCGTCTGTCTGGAAAAAAAGATGGACAATTTATTATGTATCAAACCATAGGTATTTCGTTGGTTCATAAGAGTAAGCACCAAACTAATCACAAATACCAAGAGCAAAGATATGTTTCTAAGAATAATTTTGAGGAAGCTATTTCAGCACATCAAAGAATAACTGGAACTAGAGACAAAAACCATTTTGATTTGCTTGTTCCTGAAAATATTTTATCGTTCAGACGTCGTAGAAAATTGAGAATTCTAATTTGTTTCAATTCAAAGAATAGAAATGATGTAGATAGAAATCCAGTATTTTGGAACGGAAAGAATGTAAAAAACAGCAGCCAAGTTTCGCATGACAATAATCGTCTTGATAGAGAACAAAATAAATTAAGGAAATTAAAGCTCTTTCTTTGGCCTAATTATCGATTAGAAGATTTAGCTTGTATGAATCGTTATTGGTTTGATACCAATAATGGCAGTCGTTTCAGTATGTTAAGAATACATCTTTATCCACGATTGAAAATTCGTGGATAATACACTTTTTCTATCTATCCTATACCCTATACCCTATATATAATATAGGGTATATGAAAGCAAACAAATACATAGATAACATGTCTTGTCTCACATTTCATTCTAGTATCCAATCTGAAATGAATAATGTCTCAATTCGATCTCGAAATGAATCAACAGAACTTTCTTCATTTTAGGTCTAAATTCTTCGATGCGAAAATGTACCAATCCTTTTCTATCCCTATCTAAATCCAATTTTTAATTGGATTGATTGATTTGAATTCAGAAAATTAGGAGTTCATAAATAAATTCGGATTAGATTATTGTATCTACCACATTCAAATTAATGGCATTATTATTACTGATCGGTAAAATCCATATCTGTAAAAAGGGAAAGGGGAATTTTTTTTATGGTAAAAAATTCATTCATTTCGGTTATTTCTCAAAAAGAAAACGAAGAAAACCGAGGGTCTGTTGAATTTCAAGTATTCAGTTTCACCACTAAGATAAGGAGACTTACTTCACATTTGGAATTGCACAAAAAAGACTATTCATCTCAGAGAGGTTTGCGAAAAATTTTGGGAAAACGCCAACGACTGCTGGCCTATTTGTCAAAAAAAAATAGAGGGCGCTATAAAGAATTAATTGGTGAGTTGGAGATTCGAGAGATAAAAACTCGTTAATTTGAAGCGTGATACCATTTGAGCTTAGTCGTTTCAATTTTGATGAACTTCTTTTTACTTTCAGCAATGCATGGAAGAATGACTCGGGAAAAAACTTATGATTGCACCAACTACAAGAAAAGACCTCATGATAGTCAATATGGGCCCTCACCATCCATCAATGCATGGTGTTCTTCGACTGATTGTTACTCTCGATGGTGAAGATGTTATTGACTGTGAACCAATATTGGGTTATTTACATAGAGGGATGGAGAAAATTGCTGAAAATCGAACAATTATACAATATTTGCCTTATGTAACACGTTGGGATTATTTAGCTACTATGTTCACAGAAGCAATAACCGTAAATGGACCCGAACAGCTAGGCAATATTCAAGTACCTAAAAGGGCTAGCTATATCAGAGCTATTATGTTGGAGTTGAGTCGTATCGCTTCCCATTTGTTATGGCTTGGCCCTTTTATGGCAGATATTGGGGCACAGACCCCTTTCTTCTATATTTTTCGAGAACGAGAATTGATATATGACCTATTCGAAGCTGCTACCGGTATGCGCATGATGCATAATTATTTTCGTATCGGAGGAGTCGCTGCTGATCTACCTCATGGCTGGATAGATAAATGTTTGGATTTTTGCGATTATTTTTTAACCGGGGTTGCTGAATATCAAAAGCTTATTACACGGAATCCTATTTTTTTAGAACGAGTTGAAGGCGTAGGCATTATTGGCGCAGAAGAAGCACTAAATTGGGGTTTATCAGGGCCCATGCTACGAGCTTCCGGAATACAATGGGATCTTCGTAAAGTTGATCGTTATGAGTGTTACGACGAATTTGATTGGGAGATTCAATGGCAAAAAGAAGGGGATTCATTAGCTCGGTATTTAGTACGAATCGGTGAAATGACAGAATCCATAAAAATTATCCAACAGGCTCTGGAAGGAATTCCAGGGGGACCCTATGAGAATTTAGAAATCCGACGCTTTGATAGAATAAAAGACCCTGAATGGAATGATTTTGAATATCGATTTATTAGTAAAAAACCTTCTCCAACTTTTGAATTGTCCAAGCAAGAACTTTATGTAAGAGTCGAAGCACCAAAAGGAGAATTGGGAATTTTTCTGATAGGAGATCAGAGTGTTTTTCCTTGGAGATGGAAAATTCGACCACCGGGTTTTATCAACTTGCAAATTCTGCCTCAGTTAGTTAAAAGAATGAAATTGGCTGATATTATGACGATACTAGGTAGCATAGATATCATTATGGGAGAAGTTGATCGTTGAAATGATAATTGAGACAACAGAAATACAAGCTATCAATTCTTTTTCCAGATTGGAGTCCTTAAAAGAAGTCTATGGGATCATATCGATGCTTGTACCTATTTTCACTCTTGTATTAGGAATCACACTAGGTGTACTAGTAATTGTTTGGCTAGAAAGAGAAATATCTGCAGGGATACAACAACGTATTGGACCCGAATACGCCGGGCCTTTGGGAATTCTTCAAGCTCTAGCAGATGGTACAAAACTACTTTTCAAAGAGAATCTTCTTCCATCTAGAGGAGATACCCGTTTATTCAGTATTGGGCCATCCATAGCAGTTATATCCATTTTACTAAGTTATTCAGTAATTCCTTTTAGTTATCACTTTATTCTAGCCGATCTTAGTATTGGTGTTTTTTTATGGATCGCCGTTTCAAGTCTTGCTCCCGTTGGACTTCTTATGTCGGGATATGGATCAAATAATAAATATTCCTTTTTAGGTGGATTAAGGGCTGCTGCTCAATCAATTAGTTATGAAATACCATTAACTCTATGTGTATTATCAATATCTCTACGTGCGATTCGGTGAGACATAAAATTTCCCCTATTTCTTTTCTTTCTAGAAAGTTAAATGCGTTGAATATCTATTTTTTTTATTCATCATTGGGGTTGATGAACTAAACCAGATAGTTATATGAGTGAAATAAAACGGCTTACAAATTTGCTGTTAAAGGAATTCAATCTCATTTCCTATGTACAAGAATTAAGTGAAAGTAAACATAAGCAGTCGAGATTAAGTGAAAGTAAACATAAGCAGTCGAGACTGTTTACCCCAAGATTGGTTGATTAGTCATCATGGCTTGAAGCGGGTTCAAAAGATCAACTGTATGGGGTTTTTACTATCTATTACCATAGATGTATTACCCTAATGAGAGATTCCAAAAATGAGTGGATGGTTAGGAAGACCAAGATACACAAAGGATTAGTAATGGAGATTCTGTAAATTATCCAACAGGATATTTCTTTATAGAAAAGTAATTCGAATTGGGGCTTTAAGTTGGTAGAAATGATTAAGAAGTACTCCCCGCGATTTCGATCCAGAGCATGTTCCTATCCACCGATTAACTAAATAACTATCAAAAACGAAGAAATCTTTTACTTTGGGTAATGTCCCTTTTTCTGAGAAAGGAGAATAGGAACGAAATAAAATCGAAAGACTAGAATTGCAAAAAGAGATCTTTTTTTTTATTCATAACTATTTCTTTTTTATTTAGAGAAATAAAATTCT